TTTTCAATACTCACACCTATTACCTTTTTCTTATTAGTTAATAAACAATCCTAGCGATTGGGTTTCTATATTTAGTCTAATAGGAAAGAAGATATTCAAATAAAGAATTTTTGATCGAATGACTATTCATCTATTGTATTTTCATGCAAATAGGGGGCAAGAAAACTCTATGGAAAGATGGTGGTTTAATTCGATGTTGTTTAAGAAGGAGTTAGAACGCGGGTGCGGGCTAAATAAATCAATGGACAGTCTTGGTCCTATTGAAAATACCAGTGAAATTGACGATTCGAATAGAAAAGATACAACTAAAAATATTCAGAGTTGGGGGGGTCCTGACGATTCTAGTTACAGTAATGTTGATCGTTTATTCGGCGTCAAAGACATTCGGAATTTCATCCCCGATGAAACTTTTTTGGTTAAGGATAGTAATGGAGACAGTTATTCCATATATTTTGATATTGAAAAGCAAATTTTTGAGATTGATAACAATCACTCGTTTCTGAGTGAACTAGAAAGTTCTTTTTATAGTTATCGGAATTCTAGTTATCTGCATAATGGATCTACGAGTGAAGATACCTACTATAATCGTTACATGTACGATACTCAATATAGTTGGAATAATCATATTAATAGTTGCATTGATAGTTATCTTCAGTCTCAAATCTGTATCGAAACTTCCATGGTAAGTGATAGTGATAATTGCAGTGATAGTTACATTTATAGGTCCATTTGTGGTGAAAGTCGAAATAATGGTGAAAGGATGGGTTCGGATATACAAACCCACGCGCAAGATAGTGATTTAACTCTAGGAGAAAGTTCTAATGATACCGATGTAACTCAAAAATATAGGCATTTGTGGGTTCAATGCGAAAATTGTTATGGATTAAATTATAAGAAATTTTTGAAATCAAAAATGAGTATTTGTGAACACTGTGGATATCATTTGAAAATGAGTAGTTCAGATAGAATAGAACTTTCGATCGATCCGGACACTTGGCATCCTATGGATGAAGACATGGTTTCTCTAGATCCCATTGAATTTCATTCAGAGGAGGAACCTTATAAAGATCGTATTGATTCTTATCAAAAAAAGACGGGATTACCCGAGGCTGTTCAAACAGGCATAGGCCAACTAAACGGCATTCCCGTAGCAGTCGGGGTTATGGATTTTCAGTTTATGGGGGGCAGTATGGGATCTGTAGTCGGGGAAAAAATCACCCGTTTGATTGAATACGCTAGCAATAAATTGCTACCTCTTATTATAGTGTGTGCTTCCGGGGGGGCGCGCATGCAAGAAGGAAGTTTGAGCTTGATGCAAATGGCTAAAATATCGTCTGCTTTATATGATTATCAATCAAATAAAAAGTTATTTTATGTATCAATCCTTACATCTCCTACTACTGGTGGGGTGACGGCTAGTTTTGGTATGTTGGGTGATATCATCATTGCCGAACCCAATGCTTACATTGCGTTTGCGGGTAAAAGAGTAATTGAACAAACATTGAATAAAACAGTACCCGAAGGTTCGCAAACGGCTGAATATTTATTCGAGAAGGGATTATTCGACCTAATCGTACCACGTAATCTTTTAAAAAGTGTTCTGAATGAGTTATTTAAGTTCCACGCTTTCTTGCCTTTGACTAAAAATTCAATCAAAACCAAATAGATCGTTAAGTTCAATTATTTGTAGCAAACGAGTAGTTAGTTTATTCGGAATTAAAGGAAAGAAATAGGAATTTGGTTTGGTGACCTAAGATCTAATTGTAGAAAGAAGCAAAAGCTGCGGATAACCCCTTTTACCTATTTACCTATATTTCTGATTACTAATCAAGAAGTCTCTATCAAAAAAAAGAGTGAATTCTTCCTTTCATGAAATTAGGCAAACAAAACGAATTTCTTCTTCTGATCTTACGTATATAATTCAAATAGAAAAAATAGAAAGTTTTGTGTTTTTCTCGATTTCCCGAGAATCCGGTTTAGCTAAAAATACCTCCGGGTTCGGATTCTAACGAATCCTTCGATAATCTGGAAGAAACTCTTTCTTTAGTAAAAAAGAATAAAAGAAAAAGAAATCAAGAAAAATAATAAAGTTGATTATTATACATATCTTTCATGTAGAAAGATGAATAAGTTCATTTATTTAGCTCTACATTCCTTGCACTTATTCTATACCCTCACTTAGATATAGATATATAGATACTTATATCTATACTAAGAATTGAATTAATAATTAAATAATACTGAAAATTCTTACTTAATTATAATTATTATAAGATATCTTTATTTCAAAATAAAAATAACAGGTACGAGCAATAAATCGAGGTACCCATTCTATGACAACTTTTAGCTTTCCCTCTATTTTTGTGCCTTTAGTAGGCCTAGTATTTCCGGCAATTGCAATGTCTTCTTTATTTCTTTTTGTTCAAAAAAACAAGATTGTTTAGGCCCGCTGGACCCCATACTCTGCTATTTTTTTTTTCAAAACTTAAACTTAGACTTGCATCATAACTAACACGGATATCGATTTAGCGAAATATGATATAACATGTGATTTCTGCCGAACATAAAGGAAAGGACTCTTATACCCGCAGAAACAAAATAATATATGGGTAAATGAATTCTAGCCGTTTTCAAATCGACCAGGATCGCTGGATGACTGAAATAAAAAGTCCTCGGATCCATATGTATATATATGTATAGTAGGATCATACGAAGGGTATGTTATTATTTTAGTTTAGATTACATCTAAGTAATTTGATGAATTACTCCTAAGGGTTGATAGTGCTAGTTGATGAGAGTTACTTCGGAAACAAAAAAGGTAAAGTCAAATTAATTTGAGGGTTTCTCTCAATTCCAATAAAATACAATCGGATCAAGTATGAGTTGGCGATCAGAACATATATGGATAGAACTTATAACGGAGTCTCGAAAAATAAGTAATTTCTGCTGGGCCTTTATCCTTTTTTTAGGTTCATTAGGATTCTTATTGGTTGGAACTTCCAGCTATCTTGGTAAAAATTTGATATCTTTTTTTCCGTCTCAGCAAATCATTTTTTTTCCACAAGGTATCGTGATGTCTTTCTACGGAATCGCGGGTCTCTTTATTAGTTCCTATTTGTGGTGCACAATTTCCTGGAATGTAGGCAGCGGTTATGATCGATTCGATAGAAAGGAAGGCATAGTGTGCATTTTTCGGTGGGGATTCCCTGGAAAAAATCGTCGCATATTCCTCCGATTCCTTATAAAAGATATTCAGTCCATTAGAATAGAAGTTAAAGAGGGTATTTACGCCCGTCGTGTCCTTTATATGGACATCCGAGGCCAGGGGGCCATTCCCTTAACTCGTACTGATGAGAATTTGACTCCACGAGAAATTGAACAAAAAGCTGCTGAATTGGCCTATTTCTTGCGTGTACCAATTGAAGTATTTTGAAAAAAAAAAATGGGAAATGGCTACTTTGAGGGAAAAATGCAAGAATCCTCTTTTTTCTATAACATAACCTAAGTGAAGTTTCATCAGAAGGGTCATTCGAGCCAAAGCGGGCGGAACACTACAAAGCGAAATTCTTTATTTTTGTCACTCGACGTTTTATTTTCTCCTTTCTTTTGTGTTCCTTAATAACCAACACAAAAATAACAATTAGATTTCTTAATAATGATAACTAGCCGATTTCTGTCTTGTTTTGCTACTTTGAGTATCGCAATATCTTTCCCTCAATTATTCTACTATTCCTGTCTGTGGGCAATCAGTGAATTTTTTTTTTTTTTTTTTGAAATATTGGATATTGTGGATTCTTTGGTCTCAAAATTGGATTAATATTCATTACTTAAAGCGGTTCTTTCAGTCATTCATTGAAAGGAGACTGTTGTTTCGAATTTGCCCAATTGAGATATCGGGAAACCCATTTTTTTTTTAGTATTTCTTCATTCGAAATGGATTGATTATTAGTCGATTTCTCTAGTCTTTCGAGATTGAAAGACTAACCACAAAATCACAAATAAAATGGATTCATAGGTTCCATACCTTGTATAGAACTCATGCGTGAAAGAAGGATTCGATCGCATAGAGTCGACGAATGAGGTGGGTTGATTAACAATTCACAGATGAAAAAATGGCAAAAAAGAAGGCATCCACTCCTCTTGTATCTATAGTATTTTTGCCTTGGTGGCTTTCTCTCTCATTTAAAAAAAGTCTGGAATCTTGGGTTACTAATTGGTGGAATGCTGGGCAATCCGAAATTTTTTTGAATGATTTTCAAGAAAGGGGTATTCTAGAAAAATTCATAGAATTAGAGGAACTCCTCGTCTTGGACGAAATGATCGAAGAATACTCGGGGACACGTCTACACAAGCTTCCTATAGGAATCCAAAAAGAAACGATCCAATTAATCAAGATACACAACGAAGATCGTATCCATACGATTTTTCACTTCTCAATAAATATAATCTGTTTTGTTATTCTCAGTGGTTATTCTATTTTGGGTAATGAAGAACTTGTTATTCTTAACTCTTGGGCCCAGGAATTCTTATATAACCTAAGCGACACAGTCAAAGCTTTTTGTATTCTTTTATTAACCGATTTATGTATCGGATTCCATTCACCCCACGGGTGGGAATTAATGATTGGCTCTGTCTACAAAGATTTTGGATTTGTTCAGAATGATCAAATCATATCGGGTCTTGTTTCCACTTTTCCAGTCATTCTTGATACAGTTTTAAAATATTGGATTTTCCGTTATTTAAATCGTGTATCCCCGTCACTTGTAGTTATTTATCATTCAATGAATGACTGATAAAAGATCCACTCATATTAATCTAATCCAATTCGAAGGTTTGCTACTTTGTAGTTGTACATAAACAAAGCGTTGAAAATTTATGCTTTCTTTTTTACCCATCTTCAGGATTCATCCTTCTATATTATTCCAGTAACCAGTCAAATTCTTATTATTCCAGTAACTAACAGAATCGTGGATAGGGAACTATACTAGCGACTTACCCCA